TATATAAAGATATAGTTTTTGGTGTATAATGCACAATAAATTTTGATTTTATAGGAAATAATGGAAAATTATTAAAACTAATAAAAGTAAAAAAAAATTACATTATTTATCCTATCAAGATAATCCTTTTAATCAGGCATTTTATTTTAACAAAAAAATATACAGATTGTTTTTGAAAAATAATGATACATTTAATTACATGTAAGGAGCATCCTCCGTCGATCTCATTTATATGTCATTGTATACGTAACAATATAAATAATTTAAGACATGGTTTCATATCATAAAATATATTCGGAAAAGAATTAAAGGACATAAAATCTTCACATAAATTTTAGGAGCAATTTTACAACTTTCCTCTGATCGGAAAATCTAATGTTAATTATATTCAATTACTTACACAAAATTGACGCATAGGAATGAGTTTTAAATTTGACTAACCATTTCCCTCTTTAAGAGGGAAAAAAAAAGAGGGAAATGGTTAAATTATGTAATTTAAATATAGTTATATTAAAAATATTTTCAATATTCTTTATAAAATATTATATTAATTATATTCTAATGAATTAGAAGAAATTTTTATCATTTTAAGAAATATTAAAATAGATATTGAATTAAGATTTGGTTAAACTTGTGCCAGCAGCCGCGGTTATACAAGTAAATCGAATTTTTTATTATTATTTTAATAAATATTTATTAAAAAGTAAAAATTTATTCAGGTTAAATTGATAAGTTTTATTTAATTGTTTTGATATTAATATAATTTATATATAAACTAGGATTAGATACCCTATTATTTTAAGCTATATATTGTTAGTATGTAAAATCTATGAAATCAAAAGATTTTGGCGGTATTTTAAGCTTTTTAGAGGAATTTGCTCTGTGATGGATAAAACACCTAAATCTTACTTAATTTTGTTAGGGCAATTTGTATACCACTATATATTTAATAATATTGAATGATTAATTATTTTAATTTTTAAATTTAAAAAAAATATTAAGTCAAGGTGCAATAAAAAATTAAGAATGAAGTGAATTACATTGATTTTAATTTAATAAAAATGAAAAAATTTTAATTAGGATTTAATAGTAAAATAATAATATGATGATTATTTGAAAAAAGCTCTAAAATATGTACATATCGCCCGTCGCTCCAATATTATTGGATAAGTCGTAACAAAGTAAAAATACTGGAAAGTGTTTTTAAAAAATGAAATCATTAGATGTTTCATTTACAATGAAAATTTGTTTTAAAAAACCGTTTTTTAATTTTGAAAAAATTATTTAAAAGATTTCTAAAATAAAGATTTAAATTAAATTGTATATACTTTAGAAAAATATAATTATTGTACTGAAAAGGAAATTTTGAAAAGTTTGAAATATTCATAAAATATAAAAAGTATATAAAAGTACCTTTAGTATTAGGGTTTTTTAAAATATATTAAATATTTATAATTCCCGAAATTAATTTGATCTATAAAGAATATATTTTAAATGTTGAATTATTTAAATGAATTTTTTTATAGAAATGAAATTTTTTTCAAAATTAATGATATCTGGTTATATAGAAAAGATTATATGTCTGGTTATAAATTTAAATTAACTTTAAGTTTATTTATAATTAAAATTTATAGGGATAAGCTTGTAAATTAAGTTTTTATTGTTTTATTTATTATATAAAGAAGGAATAAAATTATCTTAATTTTATTATATAAAATTTTATATAAAAATATTATAGAGAAATGAAATTTATTAATGATTAAAATAATTTGTTTTTTATTTAAAAATTAAAAAATTAGTATAAGTTTTTTTTTTAAATAAAAAATTTAATATTTAATTAAAAAAGTAAAATAAAAAATAGTAACTCGGCAAAAATTTTTTAATTGACTGTTTATCAAAAACATTTCATTTTGAATTAATAAAATGTATAATCTGCTCAATGATGATTTAAATTGCTGTGGTATTTTGACTATACGAAGGTATTGAAATAAGGCTTTAAATGGGTGCTAAGAGAATGGTTTAACAATTATTAGCTGTCTAAAATTTAAAAATAGAATTTAATTTTTTTGTGAAGAAGCAAAAATAAAAATTTGGGACAAGAAGACCCTGTGAATTTTAATTTATTTTAATAAATTAGTATATTTATTAAAATAGATTTGATTGGGGCGATATATAAAGATTAATAATCTTTTTATTAATATTTTAATATGATCCATTTAATAGTGATAATATGAATTAAATACTCCAGGGATAACAGCGTAATAATTTTGGATAGTTCATATAGATAAAATAGTTTGCGACCTCGATGTTGGATTAGGATACTTATTTAATGAAGAAGTTAATTTTAAGAAGTTTGTTCAACTTTTAAATTCCTACATGATCTGAGTTCAGACCGGCGTGAGCCAGGTTGGTTTCTATCTTAATTATAAATACGTTTTATTTAGTACGAAAGGAATTATAAATAACAATTATTGTATTTAAAAATTATAATTATTTATACTAATTTGACAGATTAATTGTATCAAATTTAGAATTTGAATATGGAGTTCCAGTTAGTAAATATAAATTTATTAAAGTGGCAGATGTTTTATGCTAGGAATTTAAGCTTCCTTTAAGGGTTTTTTTTTACTCCTTTAATAATGATTTCTTATTTTAGATATGTATTTTTAATTTTATGTGTATTAGTAAGGATTGCTTTTTTTACATTGTTAGAACGAAAAATTTTAGGATATGTTCATATTCGAAAAGGTCCTAATAAAGTAGGAATTATTGGAATTTTTCAACCTTTTAGAGATGCTATTAAATTGTTTAGAAAAGAAATGAATATGATAATATATATTAATGTATTTTTATATATTTTTTCTTCTAGTATTTCTTTAGTTTTAATGTTAATTCTATGATTTTTATTTAAATGAGATTATAATTCAATTATAATAGAATTTGGTTTAGTGTTTTTATTATGTATTTCTAGATTAAGAGTTTATGTAATTTTATTTGGTGGATGATCTTCAAATTCTAAATATTCTTTGTTAGGAGCATATCGGGGAGTAGCACAAGTAATTTCTTATGAAGTGAGTCTTTCAATAATTTTAATTAGATTAATTTTTTTTTCTGGTAGGTATAATATTGTAAAAGTTGAATTTTTTCAAGATTATTATATAATAATCTTTGGTTTTTTAAATATATTTTTTGTTTGAATAGTGTCATGTTATGCTGAAACTAACCGTTCTCCTTTCGATTTATCTGAGGGGGAGTCTGAGTTAGTTTCAGGATTTAATATTGAATATGGTTCCTGAAATTTTGCAGTCTTGTTTATGGCAGAGTATGGTAATATTATTTTTATTAGTTTAATTACTACATATTTATTTTTTGGCTTTTCTGGATATTTTATAATAAATATGATATTAATTATAATTATATTTATTTTAGTTCGGGGAACATTGGTTCGATATCGTTATGATAAATTAATAATAATAGCATGAAAGGTAATTTTACCTTATAGAATTATAATAATTTTTATTGTTTTTTTTTATAAATATATTTTTATATTGATATTTTGTATCTATTTTAGAAAATAGACTTTTAGATTTATTAATCTTTTTTATATTTTCAAAATATATACTTATATAGTTAAAAAGTCATACTATAGGAATAATTAAAAAAAATAAGAAATAACATATTGTTATAATTTGACTAATAATAACATATGGTGCCTCTACTTGGCAAGCTCCTAGATAAGTTAATAATAAAAAGATATTTACTAATGTTCAAAATATAAATTTTTTAATAGGATGAAAAAAAAAAGAAGAAAATTTATGATTTATTGAGAATGGTAATGAAATAATAATTAAAATGGATAAAACTAAGGCGATTACACCTCCAAATTTATTAGGAATTGAACGTAAAATAGCATAAGCAAATAAAAAATATCATTCTGGTTGAATGTGTGGAGGAGTAACTAAAGGATTAGCTATATTAAAATTTTCTGAGTCAGTTAATAAATTTGGATAAATTAGAACGATGATAGAAAATACAAATAAAACTAAAGTCATTCCTAAAATATCTTTAATTGTAAAATATGGATGAAAGGGAATTTTGTCAATATTTAATTTTAATCCTAATGGGTTAGAGGAACCTTTTTCATGAATAAAAATAATATGAATAATTATTATTAATAGTAAAATAAAAGGTAAAATAAAATGAAGAGAGAAAAATCGGGTTAAAGTTCTATTATCAACTGAGAATCCCCCTCAAATTCAATAGGTAAGTGTATTTCCAATATATGGAATAGCAGAAAATAAATTAGTAATTACTGTTGCTCCTCAGAAAGATATTTGTCCTCAAGGTAAAACATATCCTAAAAATGCAGTAGCTATTAAAATGAAAATAATTAAAATTCCAGATAATCATGTCTTGAGAAAAAAAAAAGAGGAATAATAAATTCCTCGACCAATATGGATGTATATAAAAATAAAAAATATTGAAGCTCCATTACAATGAATGGACCGAATTAATCAGCCGTTATTTACATCTCGAATAATATGAGATATTATATTGAATGCAGTTGAGATATCTCTTGAAAAGTTTATTGCTAAAAATAACCCTCTTAGAATTTGAATTCCTAAACATATTCCTAATAAAGATCCTATATTTCATATATATGAAATATTAGACGGAGTAGGTAAGTTAGTAATAGGATTAATTATTTTTTTAATATTCATTAGTTATATAATTTTATAGGAGATTTTGAGGAATTTATAATTATTATTACTACAATTAATGTAATAAGTAAATAAATTATTATAAAAATTATTAAGTTTATTGAAGGAACTATAAATAAATTATGTATAAAATTTATGTATGATTCAAAATAAAATATATTTCTTAGGCTTATTATTATAATAATTATTAATAGCAAAAACTTTTTTTTTAAAATTAATTTTTTATTTGGAATTAATCTAATTATATATAAAAATAGAATTAATATTCCTCCTAAAATTAAAAGGATTAAAATAAGAGAGATTCATATTATTTTTATATTTTTTAAAATAATAAATGATATAAAAATAGTAGCTATGATAATAGAAAATAATATTATTATAGGGTGATTAATTAAAAAAAATATAATAGAAGATATTATTAGAAATTTAATTTCAGAAAATAGTATATAAATAAAGTACATAAATCTTGGATATTTAAAGAGATAATCTTTTCTGAAATTATAAGAGGTAAGTCAATTATGGTTTACAAAACCATTATTTTATTTAAATTATTATAACTAATGATAGAGACATCTTTTTTAATGTATTTTGTTGGCCTTATAACTCTTTTAAAAAATCGGAGACATATTATGATTATTTTATTAAGATTTGAATTTATATATTTAGGAATATTTTTGTTTTTAATTATTGTTTTATTATCAAATAGTTATTTATTATTAATAATTTATTTAATTATAATTGTATGTGAGGCAAGATTAGGATTAAGATTGTTAGTAATTATAAATTTTTATTATGGTAATGATTTAATTTCATCTATATATATATTAAAATGTTAAAATTATTTTTAATAATAATTATGATAATTAGTATAATTTTTGTTTTGTCTAGGTTAGAAATTATACTATTATTATTAGTATTATTTTTAGCAGTTTTTATTACTATAATAAAAGGGGGGATTTGAGATGTATATCTTGTTTTAGGTTCAGACTTAATAAGAATAAATTTAGTTCTTTTATCAGTATGAATTACATTTTTAATATTATTTGCTAGATTTAAAATAAATTTATATGATAATAATTTTTTTTTGTTTTATTCATTATTTATATTATGTATACTTATATTATGTTTTTATAGAATAAATTTATTAGGGTTTTATGTATTTTTTGAATCAGTTCTTTTTCCGATTATTATATTAATTTTTAATTGAGGTAATCAGCCTGAACGTCTTCAGGCTGGGATCTATATATTGATATATACTTTATTTGGTTCTTTACCTTTATTAGTAATTATAATTATAAATGGAGATAATACACTTATATATTTATATATAATTTGAGATGAAAAGAGAATTGGAATATTATTTTATTTAATAATATTAGGATTTTTAGTAAAAATTCCTATATTTTTACTACATTTATGATTACCAAAGGCACATGTGGAAGCACCCATTGCTGGGTCAATGATTTTGGCGGCTGTTCTTTTAAAATTAGGAGTTTATGGAATTTATCGATTCAAAATATTTTTTATAATAGAAATATTGAGAATAGGTTATTTAATTATAGTAATCTCTTGTTTAGGAGGAATGATAGTAGGATTTATTTGTATATTTCAAACTGATATTAAATCATTAATTGCATATTCATCTATTTGTCATATAGGAATTGTTTTAGGGGGAATAATGAATATAAATTTTTGGGGAAGTTTTGGTAGACTTCTTTTAATAATTGGGCATGGGTTATGTTCATCTGGATTATTTTGTTTAGGAAATATAATATATGAGCGATTTTATACACGAAGAATTATATTATTAAAGGGATTAGGAAAAATTTTTCCTAATTTATCATTATGATGATTTTTTTTAAGAGTGGTTAATATATCTGCTCCCCCTTCAATAAATTTATTTGGAGAAATCTTCTTATTCGGAAGATTATTAAAATTCAGAATTTTTTTTATTTATCCATTAATAATGATTTCTTTTATTAGAGCTTGTTATTCTCTTTATATATATAGATATATTAACCATGGGGATGGATGAAGATTATGATCTGTAAGTATAATTAGTATACGAGAATATTTATTAATATTTTTTCACTTTTCTCCTTTATTAATTTGAGTTTTAAAGATAGAATGTTTTTTTTGATGATTATAGATATTTATTTGTACTTAATTAGTTTAATTAATAAAATTATAAATTGTGGATTTATAGATGATGATAATCATTAAGTAATTTTTATAAAATGAGGAATTTTTTTGATATTAAAAAGAATGTTAATATTAATATTATTTATTTATTTAGTATGAAGTTATAAAATTATTTTGGTAGAATATTTATTATTTAATTTAATGAGATTAGAGTTAAAAGTTTATTTTCTTTTTGATTGGGTAAGAGTAAGATTTATATTTGTAGTTTTGTTTATTTCTTCAATAGTAGTTATTTATAGTGACAGATATATAAAGGCAGATAATAATAAAGTTTATTTTTGTTATATAGTTCTATTATTTGTATTATCCATAGTTTTATTAATTTTATGCCCTAATATAATTATAATTATTTTAGGGTGGGATGGATTAGGTTTAGTTTCATATTTATTAGTAATTTTTTATCAAAGAAGTAATTCCTATAATTCTGGTATAATTACAGTATTAAGAAATCGGATTGGTGATGTGACTATTTTAATGTCAATTGTAATATTAATAAATTATGGGAGATTTGATTTAATTAATATTAGAGAAATTTTAAAAATTTGTGGGATTTTTATTATTATTTCTGGAATAACTAAAAGAGCTCAATTACCTTTTTCTGCATGATTACCAGCTGCTATAGCTGCACCAACTCCGGTTTCCTCATTAGTACACTCTTCTACTTTAGTTACCGCAGGTATTTATTTATTAATTCGATTTAACTTTTTTTTTAAAATTGAATTTTTTTCTTACATATTATTGTTTTTTTCTTTAATAACTTTATTTATAGCGGGGGTAGGGGCAAATTTAGAATTTGATTTCAAAAAAATTATTGCTTATTCAACTTTAAGTCAATTAGGCTTAATTATAATAATTTTATCATTAGGGAAAGTGGAATTTGCATTTTTTCATTTACTTATACATGCTATTTTTAAATCTATATTATTTTTATGTGCTGGTTTAGTTATTCATAATTTAAGAGGAATCCAGGATATACGGTATTTAGGAAATTTTTTTTCATTTAGTCCATTAATTAGAAGATGTATTGGTTTATCAAGATTATCATTATTTGGATTTCCTTTTATTGGGGGATTTTATTCAAAAGATTTAATTTTAGAATTTATTTATATAAATATAAACAACTTTGTTTTATTATTAATTTTAATTTTAAGAACATCATTAACTATAATATATTGTATACGTATAATGTATTATATTTTTTGAAAGGGTATTTTTACTCAAAACTTTTTCTCAAAAGATTTAAGAAAAAAAATAATTTTTCCTATTTACTTATTAAGATTAATAGTGGTAATATGTGGAAACATATTTTCATGAGTTTTATTTACTTTTGAGGATTTAATTGTTTTATCAAACTTTTCAAAATTATTTAACATTTTATTAATTATAGTTACTTTTTATGTATTTTATGTAATATTTATATATAAAATAAAAGGGTTTTATATAAATAAAATTCATTATTTTTTAAGAAGAATATGATTTTTATCTATATTAACGAGTTTTATTATTTTAAAATATTTTAAAATAATAAGACAAAATTCAGAAAATGATTGAAAGTGGGGAGAGGAAATTATAGGACCAGGGGGTGTAAATATTTTTTTAGTAAAAAATAGAATTTTTATTCAGTGATTTCAAAATAATTATTTAAGATCAATTATTTTATTAGTGGTAAGATTAATTTTTATTATTATAATTATATAATTCTTATAGTTTATTTATAAAATATTACACTGAAAATGTAAAGAAATATTAATTAAGAATATTTTTAGAAAAGTCATTTTAACAACGAAAATGTTAGGTGTTGAATTACACTATAAAAATTTATATAAAGATTAAATGAATTATTCATTATTTTTAGATTAGAAGTCTATATTATTAATCTTTTTAATAGGATGAAATCAATTCATTCATTAACAGTGAATGGCCTCGGGGGTTTTGGCTTCTATTAAAAAATAGAAAATTCTAAGATCAGGTCGAAACTGATTGCAATTAATTATCGCTTTATTTTACAGAAAAGGAGGAATTCAATTTCTAATTGCAATTTAGACTTTATTTTTTAAATACTTTTCTTATTTTAATCATTCTAATATTCCTTTATTTCATTCATAAATTAAGCCTCATAAAATTAAGATATTAATGATGATAATTGATAAAAATAATATAATATTTTTATTTTGATGAAATAAAGGAAATGGAAGAATTAATACAATTTCAATATCAAAAATTAGGAAAATTACGGAAATTATAAAAAATTTTAATGAAAATGGTATCCGAGAAAGCGAGAAAGGGTCAAATCCACATTCAAATGGGGATAATTTTTCTTTATCTATAAAATTTTTTATAGAAATTATGTATGATAATAGGAAAATAAGCAAAGGAATTAGGATGATTGTAGTTATTTTAATTGTTTAATTTAAAAATAATCTTTTTAATTGGAAATTAAATGTACTATAATATACTAATTAAACAATAAATTCATCAGTATATAAATGTATATAAAAATAATCATACTACATCAACAAAATGTCAATATCAGGCCGCTGCTTCGAAGCCAAAATGATGAGAGGAGGATATTAAATTTAGTTTAATTCGAATTAATGAGATAATTAAAAAGGTTGTTCCAATAATTACATGAATTCCATGAAAACCTGTAGTTATAAAAAATGTTCTTCCAAAAATAGAGTCTCTAATAGAAAATTGAGATTCAATATATTCCCATCTTTGTAAAGTAGTAAATAACAACCCTAAAATAATAGTAATTAAAAGGGATTTAAATGCTTCATTGTAATTATTATTAATTAATCTATGATGGGATCATGAAATTGAAATTCCTGATGAGATTAAAATAGTTGTGTTTAACAAGGGAATTTCAAAAGGATTAAATGGAATAATATTTTTAGGTGGTCATATAGATCCAATTTCAATATTAGGAGATAATCTTCTATGAAAAAATGCTCAAAAGAAGGAAAAAAAAAAGAAAATTTCTGAAATAATAAATAAAATTATTCCAAATTTTAATCCTCAAATTACATTATATGTGTGATTACCTTGAAAAGATGCTTCTCGAGATGTATCTCGTCATCATTGGAATAAAGTTAATAATATAATAAGAATTGCTAATAGGAGTATGTTTGAGAATGAATAATGAAGTGAAAAAATTATTCTTAATGTTAGAAGGATAGAAGCAATACATCTAGTAAAAGGTCATGGACTTTTATTAACTATATGAAATGGATGAAATATCATTGGTTTTAAATTTCATTAGTATAAAGAGATGATAATGTAATAAAAACATATCTTTGAATTATAGCTACAGCTGTCTCTAAAATTATTAATATTAAAATAATTGGGAATACGAAAAAAGAAAATGAAGGAGTATTAAATGGAATGGATGTTAGTAAATGAATTAAAAGATGACCTCTAATTATATTAGCTGATAATCGTACAGATAATGTGATGGGACGAATAATATTTCTAATTGTTTCAATTAATACTATAAATGCTGTTAGAAAAATAGGGGACCCTATTGGAACTAGGTGAGTTATTATTTTATTGAAAGAAGTAATTCATCCTTTTAATATCAATGATATTCAAATAGGTGTTGCTATTAATATGGAGATAATAATATGTCTAGTGGGAGTAAAAATATATGGTAATAATCCTAAACAATTATATAGAAAGATTGAAATAAATAATGATAAAAATAATAAAATAAATTTATGTTTATTATAAGATAAATTATTTATTAATTCTTCAAAAATTTTTGAAAATATAATTTTTATTAAAATTTGGTATCGTGAAGGAATCACTCAATAACAAGATGGAATTATAATTATTGTAGCTGTAATAGAAATTCAATTTATTCTAAAATAATTTGATGTTGAGGGGTCAAAAATAGAAAATAGATTTATTATCATTTAAATATAATGTTTTTATAATTTTTTATAAATGTATAATTTTTTTTAAATTTAAAAAAGAAGAAATATATTTGGGTAATGGTAATAATAATTGTAATTGAAAATAATAATGTTAAGATTATTCAATTTATTGGAAAAAGTTGTGGAATTAAAAAACACTATTTTAAGTAATTAAAGAATGACATTCTTTTGTTATAATTTAACTAGTTTTTTCATTGAAAGTGATTATCACTATAGAGTGGTTTAAGAGACCAATGCTTAAAAATTTCAGCCATTCAATGAGAAATTTTTTAATCATTTAATGAAATTCGAAGAAGAAGTGATTTCTATTGAAATAGGTATAAATCTATGATTAGCTCCACAGATTTCAGAACATTGTCCAAAGAATAACCCAGGTCGATTGGCCATTGAAAATGATTGATTTAACCGACCAGGAATGGCATCTATTTTTATCCCTAATGAGGGAATAGTTCAAGAGTGAATTACATCAGCTGATGAGATTAAGTACTTAATATTAGTATTAAATGGAATAATTATTCGATTATCTACATCCAATAACCGAAAAGAATTTGAATTTATTTCTGAAGAAGGAATTATAAATGAGTCAAATTCAATGTTAAAGTCTGAATATTCATAAGATCAATATCATTGATGCCCAATAATTTTAATAGAGATTGATGATGAAAATGATTCATCTAATAAATATAATAATCGTAAGGAAGGAAAAGCAATAAAAATTAATGTAATAGCTGGAATAATAGTTCAAATTGTTTCAATTTCTTGTCCTTCTATTAAAAATCGTGATGAGAACGTATTAAATATAATATTTATAATTATATATAGTGTAATAATAGTGATTATTAAAATAATTAATATTGAATGATCATGAAAAAAGATTATTTGTTCTATAATAGGAGAGTTTCTGTTAGAAAATATAATATTTGATCATGTTATCATTAGTTAAGATTTATTTAATTAAAATATTATTTTGATTAAAAGTATGCTCTGAGGGAGGAAAATTTAATTGTCACTCATTAGAGGAGTTAGAAAATTGAGAAATAAAGATTAAGCGTTTAGATATAATTGCATCTCAAATAATGATAATAAAGAAAATAACTCTAACTGATGAAATTATTGATCCAAAAGAAGAAATTAAATTTCATTTAGAAAAAAAATCAGGATAATCTGAGTATCGACGTGGTATTCCTCTTAAACCTAAGAAGTGTTGGGGAAAAAATGTTATATTTACACCAATAAATATTGTGAAAAATTGAATTTTTAATCATAATGAGTTAAAATTTATTCCGAAGAATATAGGAAATCAATGAGTAATTGATCCTATAATTGCAAATACAGCTCCTATAGATAAAACATAATGGAAATGTGCAACTACATAATAAGTATCATGAAGAATGATGTCAAGAGAAGAATTAGCAAGGATAATTCCTGTTAAACCTCCTAATGTAAATAAAAATACAAATCCTAGGACTCAAAGTATTGAGGAATTGTATTCAATATTTGTTCCGTGAAGAGTAGCTAATCATCTAAAAATTTTAATACCTGTAGGTACTGCAATAATTATGGTAGCTGCTGTAAAGTAAGCTCGAGTATCAACATCTATACCAATTGTAAATATATGATGTGCTCATACAATAAATCCTAAAAATCCAATTGCTAATATTGCATAAATTATTCCTAAAGTCCCAAATGGTTCTTTTTTTCCTGTATGAAAACAGATAATATGAGAAATTATTCCAAATCCAGGAAGGATTAAAATGTATACTTCAGGATGACCAAAAAATCAAAATAAATGTTGATATAAAACAGGATCTCCTCCTCCAGCTGGATCAAAAAATGATGTATTGAAATTACGATCAGTTAAAAGTATTGTGATAGCACCAGCTAAAACTGGAAGAGAAAGTAAGAGTAAGATTGCTGTAATTAATACTGATCATATAAATAATGGTATTCGTTCTAGAGTTATTCCTGATGATCGCATGTTAATAATAGTAGTAATAAAATTAATAGCTCCTAAAATTGATGAGATACCAGCTAAATGTAAGGAGAAAATTGCTATATCTACTGAAGCTCCAGAGTGAGAAATATTTGCTGATAGAGGAGGATAAACTGTTCACCCTGTTCCCGCTCCTCTTTCTACTAAAGATGAATTTAATAGTAAGAAAATTGAGGGTGGTAGTAATCAAAATCTTAGGTTATTTATTCGTGGGAAAGCTATATCAGGTGCTCCTAGTATTAATGGTACAAGTCAATTTCCAAATCCTCCAATTATCACTGGTATAACTATAAAAAAAATTATAATAAAAGCATGTGCTGTAACAATTACGTTATAAATTTGATCATTTCCAATTAATGACCCTGGTTGACCTAGTTCGGTTCGAATAAGAATTCTTATAGATATTCCTACTATTGTTGATCATCTCCCAAAAATTAAGTATATAGTTCCAATGTCTTTATGATTTGTAGAAAAAATTCATCGCGGTAAAATGGCCGAAATATAGGTGATAAATTGTAAATTTATTTATGAATTAAAATTCTTTTACCATTAAAATCTTATATTTTATATTTAAAAATATTAAATTGCAAATTTAAAGAAGATTAATCTAAGATTTAATTAAAATAATTATTTTATACTTTGAAGGTATACAGTTTTATTAACTTAAAATCTTAGATATTTATAATTAGCGGGGAAAACAGAAAAATCCCCAAAAAATTTAAAATAAAAAATTTTTTGGATAGATTAATAAATTTAATTGAATTTTTTATTAAAACGTTAATATTTATAATCAAAGGGAATATGATTCGAATATAAAAAAATAAATTAATTAATGAGGATATGATAAGAATAATTAGTAAAATAATTATTTTTTTTGAAATTAGAATAATGGAAATTCATTTAGAAAAAAATCCTAAGAATGGGGGTATTCCACCAAGAGAGAGAAAATAGGATAATATTAAAACTTTATTAAAAAAGGTTATTTTTATAAGATAAATATTATTGATATTAGAAATTTTATTTAACATTAAAAAATTAATAATCTTATAATTAATAATTGTATATACAAAAAAATAAATTAATCAAAAGTTTTGATTAATTAAAATTAGTCTTATTATTCACGAAAGATGAGTAATTGAAGAAAAAGCTAGAATTTTTTTTATTGAAAATTGGTTTAATCCTCCTAATGATCTAATTATAGCTGATAAAAAAATGAAAATGTATAAATATTTATTGTAAACAATAGATATAATGTGAAGAGGGATAATTTTTTGGAAAGTAGATAAAATAAAGAAAGAATTTATTTTTAATCCTTCTGAAATTTGAGGAAATCATGAGTGGAAAGGGGCAGATCCTAATTTAATTAGAATTGTTATTATAATAATACATATAATTATATTATTATTGTTTATATAAGGATACAAAAGGGAAGAAAAAAAGAAGATTGATGAAGCAACTGATTGAATAATATAATAATTAATTATTCTGTTGGAAGATAAAAAATTTTTAGAGTTTATTATTGGAATAAAAATAAGTATATTTACTTCTAAAGATATTCATAAGGCAAATCAAAAGTTTGATGAAAGAGCTATGCAAATGGAAATAAATAAAATTCATTTTGTAAGAAAATTATTAAGTATTATTAATAAAGGAAATAATCATTTTTGGGGTATGAACCCACTAGCTTAAATTTTAGCTGACTTTATA